CCAATTAGAATCCCTTTTATGCTATGTAGTATGCACATAAAAATCCTGTTGAATAACTTACATAATCTCTATTACGAATCCTTTGTGTACCTTGGTGTTCCTAACTATCCACTATTTTTGGTCAAAAGGACCCCGCTCATTAGGGTAATATATGTATGTTAATAACTAGTAAAATCCCTAGATAGTTGCTCCTTTTGAACCCGCTTCAAGTCATGATGACTAATCACTCAATCTTGGGGTAAATAGTATATAATATAATGCTTATGTTTACTTTCACTTAACTCTTGTACATAGAAAATGAGACTGAATCCTTTTACTGCAAAGTATTAAGCTGTTTTTTTCACTCATATAACTATCTGGTTTAGTTCATCAACCCGAATGATGAATATAAAATAAAATATAGATTCAACTCATGAAAATTCCTTCCTATAAATAAAAGAAATAAGAAATAGAGTAAATTTTATGTCTCAACGAATCACACGTAGAGATATTGATAACACACATAGAGTTAATGGTATTTCATAACTAATTGATTGAGCAGCAGCCCGTAAACCACCTAAAAAAGAATATTTATTATTTGATCCATAACCTGACATAAGAAGGCCCACGGGAGCAATACTTGAAATGGCAATCCATAAAAAAACACCAATACTGACATCGGCGAGAACAAGGCGATATCCAAAAGGAATTACTAAATAACTTAGTAGAATTGATGTGACTGCTATGGATGGTCCGATACTGAATAAACGAGTATCTCCTCTTGATGGAAGAAGATTCTCTTTGAAAAGTAATTTTGTACCATCTGCTAAAGCTTGAAGAATTCCCAAAGGCCCGGCGTATTCAGGGCCAATACGTTGTTGTATCCCCGCAGATATTTCTCTTTCTAACCAAACAATTACTAGTACACCTATTGTGATTCCTAATACAGGAGTAAAAATAGGGACAAGCATCCATATGATCTCATATACCTCTTTTAAGGATTCCAATCTAAAAAAAGAATTGATAGCTTGTACTTCTGTTGTATCTATTATCATTTTAACGATCTACTTCTCCCATAATGATATCTATGCTACCTAGTATTGTCATAATATCAGCCAATTTCATTCTTTTAACTAATTGAGGAAGGATTTGCAAATTGATAAAACCCGGTGGTCGTATTTTCCATCTCCAAGGAAAAACACCCTTATCTCCTATCAGAAAAATTCCTAATTCTCCTTTTGGGGCTTCGACTCTCACATAAAGTTCTTGCTTTAACAATTCAAAAGTAGGAGAAGGTTTTTTACTGATAAATCGATAGTCAAAATCATTCCATTCGGGATCCCATACTTTATCAAAGCGCCGGATTTCTAAATTCTCATAGGGCCCCCCCGGAATTCCTTCTAAAGCCTGTTGAATAATTTTTATTGATTCTGTCATTTCACTGATTCGTACTAAATAACGAGCTAATGAATCCCCTTCCTTTTGCCATTGAACTCCCCAATCAAATTCATCGTAAGACTCATAATGATCAACCTTCCGAAGATCCCATTGTATTCCGGAAGCTCGTAGCATTGGTCCCGATAAACCCCAATTTATTGCCTCCTCTCCGCCAATAATGCCTACTCCCTCAACTCGCTCTAAAAAAATAGGATTCCGTGTAATAAGCCTTTGATATTCAGTAACTCTTGTTAAAAAATAATAACAAAAATCCAAACATTTATCTATCCAGCCATGAGGTAAATCAGCAGCGACTCCTCCAATACGAAAATAATTATGCATCATTCGCATACCGGTAGCAGCTTCGAATAGGTCATATATCAATTCTCTTTCTCGAAAAATATAAAAGAAGGGGGTCTGTGCGCCAATATCTGCCATAAAAGGGCCAAGCCATAACAAATGCGAAGCTATACGACTTAACTCTAACATAATGACTCTGATATAGCTGGCCCTTTTAGGCACTTGAATATTGCCTAACTGCTCTGGGGCATTTACAGTTATTGCTTCAGTGAACATAGTAGCTAAATAATCCCAACGTGTTACATAAGGTAAATATTGTATAATTGTTCGGTTTTCCGCAATTTTTTCCATCCCTCTATGTAAATAACCCAATATTGGTTCACAGTCAATAACATCTTCACCATCTAGAGTAACAATGAGTCGAAGAACACCGTGCATTGATGGGTGCTGAGGACCCATATTGACTATCATAAGGTAATTTCGTGTAGCTCGTGCAGTCATAGGTTTGTTCCCGATTCATTCTTCCATGAATTGCTGAAAGCGAAAAGAGGTTCATCAAAATTTAAGCGAAAATTCAAAACGACTCTTCAAATTAATGATTTTTTGTTTCTCGAATCTCCAACCGGCCAATTAATTCTTTATAACGTACTCTATTTTTTTTTAACAAATAGGCGAGCAGCCGTTGACGTTTTCCTAGAATTTTACGCAGACCTCTCTGAGATAAATAGTCTTTTTTGTGCAATTCCAAATGTGAAGTAAGCCTCCGTATCCTATTGGTGAAACTCACTACTTGAAATTCAACAGACCCTTTATTGTCTTCGTTTTCCTCTTTCAAAATAATTGCACTGAATGGGTTTTTTATCATAAAAAAGCTCCTTCTACCCTTTAATTTACATATAAATATATTTTATTTTATCGATCAGTAATAATAATATTAGTCATTTTAATGTAGTAATTAATATACACAAGAATTTGAATTTATTTATGGACTTCCAATTTCATTAATCAAATTTTAATTTGATTTGGACAGGGATTAAAAAGGAGATGGTACGTTTTTACACTCACAACGTCAAATAATTTAGACCTAAAATTCGGAATATTCCGTAGATTCGTTTATTTTCTAGATTTTATCCAAACAAATTGATACGTCATTGATTTTGTATTAAATAAAAAAGATCTATATTAAGACTGGGACGTAAGACAGGGCATATGTTCATCTGTTTGCTTTTCTATATGGTACAGAATAGATAGGAAAAATGTACTATCAACCTATTTTGAATTGTGGATATATTCTTAACATACTAAAACGGCTTCCATTATTGGTATTAAACCAATATCTATTCATACAAGCTAAGTCTTCTAATCGATAATTAGGCCAAAGAAATAACTTTAATTTAATTAATTCGTTTTTATTTCTATCAATATATTTTTTTTTATCCAAAAAAGGATTCCTGCTTTTTATGTTCTTCTTGTTACAAAATACTGGATTTTTATCCACACTATTTAGATTCTTTGAGTTGAAAGAAATTAGAATTCTCAACTCTCTACGACGTCTAGACGATAAAATCTTTTCAGGGACGATAAAATCATAATGTTTTTTGTCTCTCTTTCGAATTATTATTTGATATCTTGGGATAGATTCATCCAATTTTTTTTTATTGATATATCTTTGTTCTCGATATCTTTGAGTAGTTTGGTACTTACTCTTATGAACCAACGATATACCTACGGTTTGATACATAATAAAGTATCCGTCGTTTTTTACAGACAAACGGATGGGATCGATAAAAAATATCCCCCTTTTATTCAATTCTATAGGAGTCAATTTTTTTCGAATCACCATTATATCCAGATTTAATTCTTTTCTTTGAATAGACGATATAGTAGTATCTCTTGGATTTATCAGTCCAAGCAAGTAACAATATATCTTGATATTATTGATCATTCTTTCAGTAAAATTCGGAATTAAACCATCGTCTATTATCCATTGAAAAAGCAAATAGTGTTTCCGTAAGAAAATCATTTCTGGTCTCATCTTATTCCGGATCTTATATTTTTTTTTCATTTTATCTTGGTTTTGTGCATATGATCTAAGGCCTCTTCGTCCTGCGGGTTCTTTTTCTTCTTGATTTCGATTCATTAATTCAGAATATATTTTTTCATTCGATGGTCTAAAAAAATTCCATTTTTTCTTTTCATTGATGTTTTTCTTTTTATTTAAATTTAAAAGAAGTAATTTGCTTGGTATAATCCATGGTTTTGTTTTGTATACATTATAAAGTGGCACAAATTCTGGGAAGAACGTAAGTTTCAGATTTGTCGATATTTGGTTTAGGATTTCTTCATTCATTTCCATCCAACCAAAAAAAAGTTTCTTATCATTGATTGGATTTCTTTCTAAATCTTGATGAATCGTCAGATAAAAAATATCGTTTTTATCCATTTTATCAATTTTTTGGTAATTCTTACTTCCAAGCTTAGTATTTATATTACTGTTATAATCCATTTTGGTCCAGGCCTCAATATCCTTTTTTTGTCTTCTAAAAAAATTGAGAATTGTCCAATCAAAATATTTTCTATCTGGATTTATTTGCATATACATAATATCACCCTTTTTTAGATAATGATTTTCTAAATAATGATTGATAGGAATTTCCTCCAGGTTTTCAAAAAATTTTTGTTTATAATTGTTATAATTAAAAGTAATTTTTTGGTTGTTTTTTAATTCTGATGGTGATCCATAAATTAGATATGAGGACTTCTTAATTTCAGAATTAATATATTTATATGATAAAAGATCATATATATAGTATTTTGGAAAATTATCTTTTTGGGTTGGTAATGGATATACTTTAAAATCCTTTTGTTTTTTGTGATAAAGTAATCGGTCTTTTTCATACGAATTCCATTTTGTTAAATCTTTATTTGGGGTCATACCACCTTCATTTATTGTAGTTCGCCATTTTTTTGGTATTAATCCAGACCATCTAATCTGAGATAAATTGTATTGATAATGACCTCTTAACCAGCTTTTCCATTGATTCGTTTCAGAACTTGAAAGTTTCGTATGTCTTAATTCGGAATTAAATATTCCTTGTGTTACAAAATAATTTTTTATTGCAGTCTTAAAAAAAAAGGGAGTTCCATGATACTCAAAAATAGATCTTAACTTATACAAATTAATAACTTGGGTTTGTGATAATTTGTAAAATACATATGCTTGTGATAAGGAGGATAAGTCAAAAAAAAGACGTGAATTTCTCTTACTATTTTTAATATTGTAAAGTGCACTTTTTAGAGTAGAAATAAAGTTAATTTTATTTTTTTTTTTTTCTTGGTTTGTTTTATTATTGTAAATGTATTTATCAAAACAAAAATTTCTTGATTCAAGAAGGAGTTGTGTAGGAATTCTGGCAATATGAATGATACATAGAAAGATATCGATGTATATTCTTTTAATGAAATTTTTTATAAACAAATCTAATTTATAGATTAATCGAGTGCTTCTTCTTTTTATTTTTAAGATTTTAAAAAAAAAAATTGGTGATTTTCCTTTTACATTAAAACTTATTTTGTTAGGACTACTTCTTTTCTTGGCGTTACCGTTTTTTTCTTTCATAAGACTTTTTGTTTTCTTTCTGATTGTGCTTGTTCTATCAGTCAGATTTTTAATTTTTTTTTCTCTCAGTGAAAAATTTGTATTATCTGTAGGTTTAATTTTTCTAAACGAGTCGTGAATTATCTGATTTCTAATTATAGAATCTTTTTTTTTTTTAGTTTCGCCGGATTCATACACCCTTCTCGATATAAATAATCTAGTTGGATGTACTTTTAAGAGTTCTTTTTTTATTCTTTTTATAAACAGAAATAAAACTTTTTTGATAATCACCCCTTTTGGTTTTTTTGAATGTTGTAGAAAATTTTTTGTTCTTTCTTTTAAAACTCTTATAACTTTAAAATTATTGTTTTTCGTTTTTCGAATTTTTTTTTTTAGTTCTTTAAAAATAGGCTTAAAAAAGGAAGGTTTTGGAGGGACAGAACCAAAGGGAAGGGTGGTTTGCGTTCCCCAAGCCGTTAAAAAAGAAAATTTTTGTTGTTCTTTTTTTAGATCTTTATAAGAAGAAAAAGAGGGCCTCAATTTGGATCTGTGCCAAGGTTTCAAATAGAAAGGAAATACTATTTTTATCTGAATACCATCTTTAAACCAATTTCTGGGAAGTTCGAGTTCTGATACTTGAACACCATTATAGGTACATATAATATGCTTTTCTCTATTCCACTCATCGAAGTCCTCAGCCCACTCGGGGGGTTGAGATAATAAAATACGCCCAATATTTTTAACTATTATCAATGAGGGTAATAAAATATATTTTCTAAAAAAAGATTGAATTATTAAAATTAAACTTCTTGTTGCTTGTGGATATGGAACGAAATCCCAGGCTTCGGCGATTTTTATCCACGTTTTTTCCTTTATTTTGTTCTCTTGTTCTTCCTTTTGCCTTTTTTTTTGTTCCTCTGTATAATCTTTAAATTCTGATCCTTTACCCATCCAATTTATGAAAATAAATTTCATCTGTTCAGGGATATTAAAAGAAAAAAGGGGGTATTTTTTTATTCTGTCCAAAAAAAGAGGGGAATGCGCATTTGCTTGAAACAAATTCGAAATAAAAGTTTTACGCCTTTGAACACGCATAGAACCTTTGATGAATTCTCGACGAAAATCTGATTCTTCCGAATAGTCTCTAATAGACACCCAATTTTTGACACTTGCTTTGCGACTACGTTTAGTAGGCTTATAAATTATTACACGATCCCTTTTTCTTGAACGTATCTGATAATCCAATGGTAGGCCTTCATGAGCTGCGCCCGACAGGAATTCCAATTCGGTAATAAGGTTGTATGACCATCTAGGGACTTTTTTACTGATTTCTTTTATTACAAATTTTTGTTTTGTTTTTTGACCATTAGGGCTAGTTAGAATTGTATTCAATAAAAATTTGTAAAATTTGGCTCTTTTTTCTGAACCAATCCTTCCTTGTTCTTTTTCTGAAAATAAAGAGAGGCCCTTCCAATTTAAACTCGATCCCGATTCTCTATCAAATTTACTGATTAAAGTAAATAAATGACGATTTTCCGTTGAAAAGGTTTTTTTATCAAATCGGTCTATTTTCTGTTCAAACTCTTGGTAATCAGTATCAGGAAGAAGGAGACTATGAATCTTATTAATTTCCATTGTCTCTATGAAATTTTCTAACGAAATTTTATTTATGATTGTTCCCCGATATAACCCATTCAAAATGGGATCATACATTTTAGGCAAGTAATATTTTATAGTCTTATCATTACACAATCTAGTACTTTTTTCGAGTATATCTAGAGAAAAAAATCCCGTATCTAGAGCCTCAATTCTATTTAAAAACTCGTTGTTTAAGTTGTTATTTTTGTGTTGGTTAGTATAAACCCAATGATTGTACAGTTCATCCGAAGAGAGTTTTTCTAGTGTGGGCAGGGACATCCTTCTTTGTATCATTTCTCCAAAAGTTGACAAGCTAGGCGGATACGTAAAAGAGATTCTTTCTTTTCCATCACTTCGGCATGTATAAAAAAAATATTGTGACATTTCTTTTCTTGCAGTCCTTTCAAATCTATTATTTTTTATGTATCGTAATGGGCGATTCCATCGTTTATAATCGAAAAGAAAGGTCAGAAGAGGTTTTTCAAACCAGAAGAGGCCTTTATAAACTGGGCTATTGTTATAGCGTGTCTCTGTAAAGTGGAATTCAT